CTTTTTTCGTTTTTTATTTTTTTAGAATATGATTGAAGTGCGTACGAAAAGAGGGCTTGTATTTATTAAACATGTCCAGATATAGCATTTCTATTTATATATGTCTTTCTTTTATTCCATTATAGCGCTCTAGTGGAGACAAGACATGGCGTGCTCTATCAAAAATTCGATTTTTTCTTTTATTTTAATCTATTCAATGAAAAATTGAAACACGATAATTTCTTGATGATTCCCTATGGACATCATATCTAGATAGAAAAAATACCTCATTAGATAACTATAACTGTGTAACAACTTAGGGTCTGGGGTTTACATAGACTCATAATTGCTGTTATATTATTATAATATACTTGAAATTCAGAAACTTGAAATTCAGAAAGTTTTTTTTATTGAAAAAAAAATCAATACTGATTAGTTATGTATCCAGTTTGATTTTCTTATACCATTAGAAAAATAGAAAAAGACAAGTGAAGAAGAATCGTCCATAACATAAATTTGCAGTCAATAGTGAATAGTTAATGGTTCCAATTTATTTGTCCTGAATTTTGACTTTTGTAACTGAGAATCCACATTTGCTTTTTTCAATAGAAAAGAAAAAAGAAAGGGAAAGTTTTTAGATATTGTGTGTCTTGAGATACTATAACCAATTGAAGGCATGGATCCGATCTAAAAATAAAAAGGGGATACTCTCATTTTTGTTTGTAGCCCTTTGGCGACATGGCCGAGCGGTAAGGCGGGGGACTGCAAATCCCTTATTCCCCAGTTCAAATCCGGGTGTCGCCTGATCAACAAAAAACTCGAAATCCTAACGTCTAGGATTCAAGGAAAAATGAAAGTAGCGGAAGGGAGTCCGTAAATCTTGATATGGGAGCCCCCCCTACTAACGGAGGAGCTATTAGGGGAGTCTTCAATTAGATTGGATAACGGGAGTGTCTAATTAACTAATGAATGGTTGTAGAAGGGTTGGAAGATACTTTGTATACAGACTGATGAAAGTCTCTGAGTGTTCAGGCATCCAATTAAATTAATATTAGATTGGATAGATAATTGGCTTTTACTTAATGGGGGACACTAAAAGAAAGAATAAGTCTTATTATTGATACATGTGAGTAACATTCTTTTGATACTTCCAAAAAAAAGGTTACTGCGTATTTTGCTTGTGCTTAATGGTTCTCGATTTTACTAGAAATCATATAAGAACTTGGTAGAAGCGGATTTATTGAAGTGTTTCATCAACGGTGGTGTGTCAGAATTCCCTTTTCTTTTTGACTCTGTGCTAGTAATTCCACTATTATTAGTGAACAATAATGGAAAAATTCCTTCCTATTTGTTTCAGATTCATAGAGATAGGGGACATAATACACATGGATATAGTAAGTCTTGCTTGGGCTGCTTTAATGGTAGTCTTTACATTTTCTCTTTCACTCGTAGTATGGGGAAGAAGTGGGCTCTAGGGGTACTCCTAATTGGGTTGAGGAATCAAACCGTATCAATTGTTTTCTAGATCGTTTTACAAAACCTTTATTTTAACTATTTTATTACATTTCGAAATTCTTGGATTCTAGTGGAGTAATGTAGTCTATGAATAATATAGATGAATAACACCCTTTACAATTAAATAAAATCAAACAAACATTTCCAGAATTCCCACGTTCGTATTTCGAATATGAAGATACATATTGTGGATTCATCTATATTAAGCTTGTATCTTTATACATTACAATAATAGATATAGATAGTATGGTAGAAAGATTCGTATTTTTTTTCTACCATACTATCGAGTTTTATAGGATACTGCTGATTCTAGTCCATTCATTTTATTTAAGACGTGAAATTGGAATTCTTTTTTTATAAAATCCTTGATAAAAAGTCAAGTTTCATTCAAATTAATCACTTTGACTGACCGTTTTTACGTATATTATAAGTAAAAAAGCGGTAGGGACTAGAATGAACAGCGCTGTAGCAATAAATGCCAGAATATTTACTTCCATAATTTCATTGTTTTTTTTCTTCGCAATAACTCGGGATTTAATCCCATAGAGATGATAAATTTGTCGCTTGTAAATTCAATGCAATGACTTACATTTCAATGACATCGAATCGGATCAATATCATGAATAACAATATCTAAGCTATCAAATCGATTCACCGTCGAGAATTGAATAGTATAACATAGGAAGACCTTTTATCCACACCGAATACAAAAACGGATTCCTGGTCCAATCAAAAGAATTCCTTTCCTTTATTTATATATATTCTTTTCCACTCTTTCTTTTCGATAATCTACCGCCTTCCTTGTACAATCATCTGATGATGTATCATGAGACTGCTTTTCCACTTTCACCGTTTACAAATAGTTTACAAATAAACCCCAACAAAAAATAGAAAAAAAAAGATATCGTTGGGAATGAAATTCTGCCATTTGTATCCCCTTTGACAGAAAAGGGAGAGAGTCTTTTTAAAAATTGTATCCGTCGGGACTGACGGGGCTCGAACCCGCAGCTTCCGCCTTGACAGGGCGGTGCTCTGACCAATTGAACTACAATCCCAGGGAAATAAAGAAAAGTGTACAGCATAGATAGTCTTCTGATTTCATTCAAGGCATTTTCTATTTCGATTTTAGAGTAGAATCTCCGTGTTGTAACAAACAAAGGCGCGAGTGATATATTGATATCCATACGGGTATGCACTTTAGTGAGAGCGACGCGGATTACTAGTAACTAGTAATCCTTTCGTTATTGACAAATAAATTGATCAATAATAAATTTCAAAATGAAAAAAAAGAGTCTTTTTTGTTTACTTTACTCTTTCTTTTCATTAAACTTTCTATTTAATGATCCTGATATCAATCTAGAGCGTTATCAAGGTCAGAATTTATGGGAACAACTAAATAAATCGACGAAATAAAAAAAAATATATAGCGGTAGGGATCGATATATCAGAAAATTGGACTTTTTTTATTCTTCCCTAATTCCTAATTTTTTTTGTTTGGCTTTTCTGGAAAACAAAATACAAAAAAATGGGCATTTTATGTTATGGCGGATCAGCGAATTATTGGGCCGAGCTGGATTTGAACCAGCGTAGACATATTGCCAACGAATTTACAGTCCGTCCCCATTAACCGCTCGGGCATCGACCCAGGAAGAATCAATTCTAGGTTTATTGATAATCCATGATCAACTTCCTTTCGTAGTACCCTACCCCCAGGGGAAGTCGAATCCCCGCTGCCTCCTTGAAAGAGAGATGTCCTGAACCGCTAGACGATGGGGGCATATTTGCCTGACCACGACCATACTATGCTCATAGTATGAGCAGTTTTTTGAAATTGTCAATATAATGACTAGATGCGAAAGCTTTTTTCATCTTTTATGATTTTCCATTTTTGATTCATGATTTATACTCAGTAAATCATTCATTTTAATCCCCACTCTATTCTATATAGAAATAGAAATGAATTAGATAAATTTAATCTATTATTATCTAAATAGATATTACTAGATTATATTAATAATACTAAAGTAGAAGATCCTTTCGGGAAGTGATTGATTTGACATAAACATAAAAAAGGGAATTAACCTTCATTTTTTCCACTTTCATTCATTGATTCACTCATTATTACGACGAGACAGGCATATTTCTATCTCACACTAAGCCAGTAAATTAACAAAAAAAAGTAAATCGGGAATTTTTGGAATAGGGAGCAAGAAGTTATCGAAAATAAAGCAAATCTTTTCATCACATGGAAAATAGATTGGATCTATGTCGAATTGCTAAGGTACATGTATTAATCAAATCAAAGAAATGAATTTCGTTCTGTTCTGATAAGCCAATTATGATCGGCCTTGAAACAATTCATTGCATTGATATTTATCAAATCCAATATCAATAAACCCATTTTACCCTCTAGTTAAGTAAATTAGAACACGTTAAGTAAATTAGAATTCTCATTCCTGAGAGCTACTAGCCACTATGAGTCTACTGCATATACTTATATATATATATATAGAAATAGATCTTATCCGTCTACCGATTCATTCAGTAATTGAATCGAACGGCCCTTTTAACTCAGTGGTAGAGTAACGCCATGGTAAGGCGTAAGTCATCGGTTCAAATCCGATAAGGGGCTTTTGACTTTTTTTTCATAAAACTCCAGTGAAATACTAGTATTCATATTGAAACGAAGAATAGGGATGTTGTTTTTATTGGTAATAAAAAACCAACTGTATATGTATAATAATGAAATTCGAAATTGTATAATTTAACTCTAATAAGTTATTATTCTAATGAGCTAATGAGTTAGAAGTAATTCTAAAAGAAAGTTGAACATTTGTTTATTATAATAAATAATGATAAGTCGTCTCTTGAAGCGACAAATATATATTTCTATTTTGAATTAGATTATTCCAATCAAATCGATTGTAAAGAATTATAAAGATTAGAAATCAACAAAAGAAAAAGTAAGTGGATCTAACCCATTGAATCGTGACTATATCCACTATTCTGATATTCAAATTCGATAGAGATAAAATTGGAACAGTAGATTTATTTCTTTTTATTTCATATTTATTTGTACTCCACAAGAATCTGTCGATATTTCCGATTCAATCTTCTTGTTCCTAAGAATAAATTACTATTCTATTCCTTTCTAGATAAAGAGAAATGTTTATTTCAAGTTACAACCTAAGAGCCTTTTTCAACATCTTATCTTTCTTGGATTCCGGAACACAACAAGATCCATTTCTATATATATAGAATATCTATTTTAATATAGAAACCTAAATCAAATCATGTCTTCACATATCAAATATTTCCCTATCGATACATATGACACTTTTGTTCTGATCTGACAATGTGATGGAGAGTGAGTGTGAAAAAGAAACTTTCATTTTGAGTCTCCTATTATTTCTATTTAATTTAATATTATTTAATTTAATATTGTATTAGATTGAAAAATAGGAACTTCGAATCTTTTTCTGATATACAAAAGGAAATAGAAAAAG